GATTTGAGGGAAATCAAACAAAGGAAGAGAAATGTGGGACCTGAAGTGAGGACCACGTGGGGCAGGATCCGACCCAGAGGTTTTGGAGTTGACAGCAGCTTTTCTTCCTCAAAGCCAGCCTCAAGGCACAAAGTTGAGGGCGAAAAGCCTTTTTGAATAAAGAAAGAGGGACTTCGATTGTCATCTAGTGATTTTTCATATACAGATTCTTGGCCTCAGGTCGAATTTCCTAGGAACGGAAGGAATGGAATGGCATATACTAAGATGCCGGCGGGAATGGATTCTTGAGCCCCTTATTTACCCCTAATAAAAGATCGAAGTACCAAATGCTTAGGTCACCCGAGAGAGGCCTACGGGGCATTACGAGAGAAAAAGCTCCTAGGCCGTGGGTCAAGACCAGAGAGCTACAGGTACACCTGGGGCAACAGAGCACTCAGGCGGGGTCGGGGCAAGGAAATTCTCTTAGACCACGGCCTTGTGATTAGCACATCATTTGGAATGGATTCAATAAACGGATTGCCTCTTTGATCCACTGGGTGATGAGAAGGGCTTCACATCCCTTGCAGGGCTTTTAGTTTCAATCACCTAAGATTCAGGAATCTTTCCTGTACTTCGCGAGATCAAAGTACTTCGTTTAGCGTTTAGTAAAGGCATGGGCCTTCAATTAGGATGATGTGCTATTTATTTAGCTGTTCACACGAATTGTCATGGAGGCAGGGCGTCTTTCTAGGAGTCTTATAGAAGAAAAGAGCCTACATGGCTCGCGCTTATATACAACAACTTCGTAGATTCTATGGCTCACATGTTCACCTACGAGCCTTGCTAAACAGGGGCATTCCGGTGTAGATTGAGATTGAGAACTTGACCTATGAGCCCTGATGGTTCCATTACGAACAAACATTCGTGGGCTTTCCGGGCCAATAGCTTCATTCATTCGTTTTTTCTTGGGGATAACCATTAGCATTGAGGTCAATCACCACACCACCTCTATCATACATACGACATTACATGACGCGAGAGTGCATGGTCAACACACACCTACCTAAAGCGCCTACGTTCCGCTTGCAGCCAATACAAGCACAACCTAACTTGCACGAGATTCAACAACCGAAACTACTGGTAGTCCCGAGGGGACGGCATCCTCCTATAATAGTTAGCAGTACTGAACAAGCGAGTCATCGGTCGGGGGAAAGAAAAGGAAGAACCGAAAGAAGATCTCTAGTTGAGCCTTTGACTTACGAAGCAAATCAATAAGATGAGCCCGTAAGTAGGGATTTATAGGCGCCAAGCCAAAAAAAAATGGTAAGGTATTCTTAGCAGATGATGAGAGTTCATAACATTCCGGAATGACACAGGAGAGAAATCCTTAGTCAATCCATGTGTTCTGAACTTCTTCGCGAATTCGCCACAACCAGAATCAGAGACTAAGGTCTTGTCTTTAGAGACAATGACACCTAAACTATCCAATATCTGTTGGTAGCGAGAAGATACCCTATCATCAGTGATGATAATATCATCACCGCATACTGATCAAAATATCGACCAGGATACTCTTGTTCTGCTGCTGCCCATACAACAAAATGATGAGAAAGAGATAACAAAGAAAGCCCAAGAGGAGTAGTATCCCAGAGGTTGACCAACTTGAAAACTGAATCCTAAGCTATCGTTGGTCCTCTCAAGGGATTTCGCCAAAGGAAGCCCTCACATAGTGAAGCCGAGAAGATTTCCAACTTCATCGGCAAACTCATGCCCGAAGAGAGACTTTAGAAGATCTAACTGTATCAATAAAGGCCACCTATCTGTGGCTGCTTTTAGATCGATAGAGTAGATCTTCTTTGCACCCACTAGTCTATCAAGAGGGGCACTTTGATTAAAGGTGCCATCTGTTTTCAGATCTCCCAACGCCTCCATTAACCAATTATGGAGAGGTCGGAGAAGCCTCTGATTGACATAGTTTCCTACGGCAAACACCCTCCTCCTGCCCGCACCAGACTCAACTGAATGCGATAACCTGCCAGGATAGCCAAATAAGTCACCAGTACTGTCAAACTCCATCAGAATACTTTTTGGAATTGTAACATAACTAATGATATATTTGATAGCCAATCATTCCATTAGGAGAGGGTATGAAATAGCTTGTTAGAGCAAGGAGAGGTTACACGAAGTAACGAGACCAACACGAGAGAGGGTACCGTAAGGTAGCTAAAGCGATCGGTCTTCAAGTAGAGATTAGAGATTGGGTGAGTGTGAAGTTCGAGCAAGAGGATGTGAAGGAAGCCTACGAGGAATGTGAAAGAGAAAGAAGATTGAATCACTGGTCTGCTAAAGGAAATCGCTTAGATTGAGTTAGCCGAGCGAAAGGTGGTTTCAACTCGAAGGCCTACGAGGAAAGCTTCTTCTGTTAGCAAGAAGAGTTTGAGGAAAGCGCTAGGCGTTTGGTTTGAGAGGAAGATCTAAGTTAGCGAGAGGGGGCCAGGCATCGAAGATGTTATTCCAGCTTCAAAAAAGACCCCCAAAAGCAATCTTTCGTGGGCTTGATGTGTGATTCCGACTTTCTCGGGCCCTGAAGGCGTATATTTTAGTGATTCGAAGGGATGCTAACAGGCTCGCTCCAGGCGTAGAAGGTTATTCAAAACCAGGCTAGAACGGTAACTTATCCAGTCCAGGGATCGAACCCGAGGAGTAGAGGAGGAATCATTGTTTTACCGCTGATTTGATGGAATGTAGAGTCCTCCATCGAACCCGTTTTAGGAACTCATGAGATGGAATCTTTCCCTCAGCCACCCACCGCACCTACTCGGGATAAATCATCTAAACTGTCATTATTCCATTCCGTCGAACCCTCAGTGTGCCTAACCGTATCGGCCGTTAAAAATCACAGGATTTGTTTCCATGTAGATGAGGCTTGACTAAATATGGTTAACGCCGGGCGAACGTTTTCCCTCCTGATGCCACGCACGCTTTCCCTCCCTCACCGTGAGACAAGATCGGGTAACATAAGAAAAACACCGTTTATTTTATTCCATCAACCCGTCGTGCGATATCCTCAACACAAATTAGACGGGCTGAATCAACTTATGAAATGAAAACATCCATTTGAGTGTATAGACGGACGGTCTCTCTAACGCTTAGGATTTTCTCTCTTCCTAATAGCTTTTATCCACAAATCATTCTATAGCTCCGGAGTCGTTTGACAACTAAGGGAAGCGAAGATGTTGATAAAACCAGGGTCCGTGTCCGTAAGAGGAAGAAGCTGGGAGACAAGAGGGAGAGGAAGAAGTGACTCGACCAGAGGGTAAGAAGAGGAAAGAAGTTAGAGACCTAGTACGAGGCTCCGAAGGAGAGACCAACGGTAGAGGCGTACTCTGTAGTCGAGCGTTAGCGATCGGGAGGTTCACCTGTGAGAAAGAAAGCTTCCTGAAGGGAAGCGAGGTATAGAAGTTTAGAGACCAACGGCAACAGGATCGGAAAGCCGGCGAAAGAAGATTTCTGTGAAGGAATGCGTTCGCGTGGGGAATAAAATGACAAAAGTATTCTAATTATTCCTCCTCTACATCTTGATCGTTCTAGGGTTCGATGGAATAACAGAAAACGTTCCGTATTCCAATGATTCCTCCGGTCGGTGGGAAAGAATCCTTTGTTTCAGTTCACCCAGGTTCCGTAAGACCTGGTTTTTCAAAGCCAGGCGGAGAACGCATTCCTGCCACACGACACGATCCCCAGTTCCGTTCCGTTTTCCCGTGTTTTTTGGCATAAATGGGATTTCCTTTAATAGAAGCCCATCTCGATGTGAAAAACTTTCATTTTCCCGTGTTTTTTGCTTACTTTTGGAATTCCTTTCCCATCGAAATGTTACAAAGTTTCATTTTCCCGTGTTTTTTGATACTTTGAGAAATCCTTCCGATCGAAAATATATTCAATTTCATTTTCCCGTGAATAAAGTTACCGTACCGCAGGATCCGTAGGAGCTGGTTCTTCGAAACCAGGATCCGGAGGAGCTGGGAGTGTAGGCTCAAGGTGAGAGCTCGTGGTTCAGTTAATGTTCAAGGTGGTCCAGCTGGTTAAGGAAAAGCTCAAGTGCGTCACATGGATTACCGTTCACGTGGATCAATCTATTTATTCAGCCGAATGCTAATATTGGGTAAGTGGTCTCAACCGAGGGGCTAAAGGAAAGTGAAAGCTCGACCAGAGGGAGAGGAATGCGAGAGGGGCTAAAACCATCTCTTTCGTTCGTTCCTGTTCGCGTGGTCCATGGAATAAAATACGGAATTTGAACGTGATTTGTACCGCTGATGTAGTGGCTGATTACGTTACGGATCCCTCATCGTTTGTTTTCTCAGGTTCGCGTGGAATCCAATCCTGATTGTTAACGTTATGGATCCCGATCTTGTCTCCCTTGTTGGATCGGTTCACTGAACACAAACCAAATCTTGCGACAGGTTGTATGGGAAAGCGCTATCGCATCACATATTTCTTTCGCCTGGGGGGTTGAAAAAAGACATCACATTCCGGATCTTAGGCGATCTAAGGTTACCGGCCCTTCGACCCCGCGGGGTACTAAAGAAGGGCACTTTGGGCCCGCCGCTTTCTCAATCGTAAAGATGTGCATGCTTTCATTCGGCTAAGCGAATCTTATGTCACTGATTAAAGCGCGCTTTCTTACTTATATAGCATATTGATTATCGGACAAACACGAGTTTATTCGATAGCTCTCTTATTGGACCAAGTGCACTCAACACCAACCTAATCTATACTTTCGACGACTAAATCCATTGATTCGCTCGGTAGAGAACACGAACTAAATAATGGCTTTAGCCTCTAGTTTGACTGTGATTCATTTTCCCTTTGCCTTTGCTTGAGCTAACGCATTCCTCTCGCTTTCAAACCGTTGCGTGCGCGCTAGTGGCTTAAATCCAGTGAGCCATGCTTAGAACGTTTCCTTTACTACTTTCCTTTGCTTGAGCAGTTAACACGGCCTTCACTCGAACTGAACACAAACC